CATGCAAAAGTGATGGAAAACAAAGAATATCTTTTACATACCCGCCAAGTTTGTCAACTTTTTTGGAAATTTTAAAAAAAAAAAGATCTTTATCAACATTAGAAAAAATACCTTTTTATCATCTAGACAATCGTTGGATTTTTATCAACAAACAAAAAAGTAATAATCTAAACAACGAATTTCGAAATAGAATTGAAGCTCTAGACAACTCTTTTTTTCTGGATAGAGTTGAAACAAGAACTAGGTTGTGTAATGACGATACTGAAAAAGAATATTTGCCTATAATGTATGATCCTTTCTTGAACGGGCCATATCGTGGAACAATTAAAAAGAGGTTTTCACTTTCAACAATAACTTCTATAGAAAATTTCAAAAAGAGAGTTGGGATAAATAGGATTCATAGTATTCTTCTTCCGTATACAGATTCCCAAGAATTAATCCATGAAATTATAACTGATGCTAAAGAAATTAGTAAAAAAACCCCCCGCTGGTCATACAAATTAATCGCCGAATTGGAACAATCGGGAGAAGATCAAGAAGACGTGCCCTTGGATGATCAAATTCGATCAAGAAAAGCTAAGCGTGTGGTCATTTTTACTGATAACAAGCAAGATACCGACCCTAATACAACGAATACCGAAACTTCGGATCAAACAGACGAACTAGCTTTGATACGTTATTCACAACAATCCGATTTTCGACGAGGCATAATCAAAGGTTCTATACGTGCTCAAAGGCGTAAAATAGTTATTTGGGAATTGTTTCAAGCAAATGTGCATTCCCCACTTTTTTTGTACAGGATCAAAAAATCCCCCCCCTTTTTTTTTGATATCTTCGAACTAACGAAACCCCTTTTTAGAAATTGGATAAAGGGCGTAGCAGAGGTCCAAATTGGAAAGTATGCAGCAGAGCAGACAAAAAGAGAAGAGAAGAAAAGAGAAGAGAAGAAAAGAAAAGAAATAGTACAGATAGAAATAGCAGAAGCCTGGGATACCATTCCCTTTGCACAAGGAATAAGAGGTTACATGTTAATAACTCAATCAATTCTTAGAAAATATTTTCTATTGCCTTCATTGATAATAGCCAAAAATATTGGGCGTATGTTATTATTTCAACTTCCAGAATGGTTTGAGGATTTACAGGAATGGAATAGAGAGGTGCATGTTAAATGTACCTATAATGGTGTACAATTATCAGAAACAGAATTTCCGCAAAATTGGGTAACAGATGGTATTCAGATTAAAATTCTATTTCCTTTCCATCTGAAACCTTGGCAGAGATCTAACTCTCCTAGAGATCTAATGAAAAAAAAAAAGCAAAAATATGATTTTTGTTTTTTGACAGTTTGGGGAATGGAAGCTGAACTTCCTTTTGGTTCTCCTAGAAAGCGCCCCTCATTTTTTGAACCCATTATTAAGGAGCTCAATAAAAAAATTGAAAAATTTAAAAAGAAATATTTTATAGCTCTAAAGATTTTAAAAGGAAAAACAAAATTACTTCTAAAAGTTTTAAAAGAAATAAAAAAATGGATTATGAAAAATGTTATATTTATAAAAAAACGAATAAAAGAACTTAATCCAATTCTATTATTTAGGTTTAGATTAAGAGAAGTATATGAATCCAATGAAACTAAAAAAGAAAAAGATTTTCTGATCAGAAATCAAATAATTGATGAATCGTTTAGTCAGATTAAATCTCCGGCTTGGTCAAAACCTTCACTGACAAAAAAAAAAATGAAAGATCTTACTAATAAAATAAATATAATTCGAAATGAAATAGAAAGAATTACAAAAGATAAAAAAAAAAGTTATAATCCTAAAAAATTAGAGTCACCAAAAAAAATTTGGCAAATATTAAAAAGAAGAAATGCTCGATTAACCTATAAATTCCATTATTTTATAAAATTTTTCATTGAAAAAATATACATAGATATTTTTTTATCTATCATTAATATTCCCCTAATCAATACACAACTTTTTCTTGAATCAACAAAAAAAATTATTGATCAATACATTTACAATAATGAACCAAATCAAGAAAAAATGAATAAAAAAAATCCAAATACAAGTTGTTTTATTTCGACTATAAAAAAGTCACATATTTTTAGTGATTTATCCTACTTGTCACAAGCATATGTATTTTATAGGTTATCTCAGACCCAAGTTATAAATTTGTATAAATTACAATCTGTTCTTGAATATCGGGGAACATCTTTATTTCTTAAGACTGAAATAAAGAATTTTTTTGGAACACAAGGAATATTTAAGACCGAATTAGGGCATAAAAAACCTCATAATTCTGCAATGAATGACTGGAAAAATTGGTTAAGAGGACATTATCAATATGATTTATCTCAGATTAGATGGTCTAGATTAATACCACAAAGATGGCGGAATAGAATTAATAAACGTTGTATGACTAAAAAAAAAAAATTTTATAAATGGGAGTCCTATGAGAAAGACCAATTAAATTTTTACAGAAAAGAAAATGTTTCTGAAGTATATTCATTATTGAATGAAAAAGAAAATTTTCCAAAATACAATAGATATGACCTTTTATCATATAAATCCCTTAATTATGAAAAAAAAAAGGCCTCTTCTATTTCTATTTATAGGTATGAATTACGATTGCAAATAAATAAGAACCAAGAGCTTTTTTACAATTCTAACATACATAAAGACAACTTTTTTGATATCCTGGAGAGTATTCTTATCAATAGTTATCTAGGAAAAGGCAGTTTTTTATATATCGAAAAAAATGCAGATAGAAAATATTTTGATTGGAAAATCTTAAAATTTCCTCTAAAAAAAAAAACCGATCTTGAAACCTGGATACAGATCGATACCAAGATTAACCAAAGTACTAAGATGGGTACTAATAATTACCAAATAGTTGATAAATTTGATAAAAAAGATCTTTTTTATCTTACGATTCATCAAGATAAAAAAAAAAATTCAAAAAATATCACAACAAATCTCAAAAGGGTATTTTTTGATTGGATGGGAATGAATGAAGAAATACTAAACCGTCCAATACCGAATATGGAACTTTGGTTATTCCCAGAATTTTTACAACTATATAATGTATATAAAATAAAACCGTGGATTATACGAAGCAAATTTCTTCTTTTAAATTCGAATAAAAATGAAAATATTAGGGCAAGTACGAATAAAAACATCAATGAAAAACAAAAAAGGAATTTTTTGATTCGATGGTATAAAAAAATAAAGAATAAAAATAAAGAAGAACCCGTAGGACAAGGCAATCTTGGATCCGTTCTATCAAACCAACAAAAGGGTATTGAAGAAAATGATGTGGAATCAAACAATAAAAAGCCTAAAAAGAAAAAACAATACAAAAGTAAAACGGAAGCAGAAATGGATCTCTTCCTGAAACGTTATTTGCTTTTTCAATTGAGATGGGACGATTCTTTGAATCAAAGAATAATCAATAATATCAAGGTATATTGTCTCCTGCTTAGACTGAATAATCCAAGAAAAATTACTATATCCTCGATTCAACAGGGAGAACTCTGTTTGGATATAATGTTGATTGAACAGAATTTAACTTTTCCAGAATTGATGAAAAAGGGACTATTTATTATCGAACCCACTCGTGTGTCTGTAAAAAATGATGGACAATTTATTATGTATCAAATCATAGGTATTTCCTTGGTTCATAAAAGTAAGTACAAAACAAGTAATCAAAGATACCACGAACAAAGATATATTGATAAAACTCATTTTAATGAGTCCATTTCAGAATATCAAAAAAGAATCAGAAATAGAGATAAAAATGATTTTGATTTGCTTGTTCCTGAAAATATTTTATCATCTAAACGTCGTAGAGAGTTGAGAATTCTCATTTGTTTCAATTCAAAAAGCGGTAAGGGTGTGGATAGAAATCCAGTATGTTATAACGAGAACTGGGCAAAAAAGATTAGAGATAAAAATGAATTAATTCAATTCAAGTTTTTTCTTTGGCCTAATTATCGATTAGAAGATTTAGCTTGTATTAATCGTTATTGGTTTAATACCAATAACGGCAGTCGTTTTAGTATGTTAAGGATACATATGTATCCGCGGTTAAAAACTTATTTCTTTTACCATAGAAGATACAGATGTACATATTCCAATTAAATCAATAATGTATCAATTAGATCTAGTGAATCAACAAAATCTTTAATCTAGTAAATCGGAGGTGAGGTTAAAATTATTCACTTTTTTAAATTCAAAAATATATGCGTCATACTTCTAAATAAAAAATTTAAATAATTGATAAAATTTTGAATCCATAAATAAAAATAAAGAAATTTAGATTATTGTATATATTATATCGCATTAAAATTTAAAATAAAATGACTAGCATTATTATTACTGATCATTAAAATCCATATTTCTAAAAAGGGGCGGATAAATTTATGGTAAAAAATTCATTCATTTCAATTATTTGTCAAGAAGAAAGCAAAGGGTCAGTTGAATTTCAAGTATTCAGTTTTACCAATAAGATACGAAAACTTACTTCTCATTTAGAATTACACAAAAAGGACTATTTATCTCAGAGGGGGTTGCGGAAAATTTTGGGAAAACGTCAACGACTACTGGCTTATTTGTCAAAAAAAAATAGAGTACGTTATAAAGAATTAATTGATCAGTTGGATATTCGAGAAAGAAAAACTCGTTAATTTGCGGAATCTTGTTTCAATTTTGATAAACTTCCTTTCACTTTCAGCAATTCATGGAAGAATGAATCGATAAAAAACTTATGACTGCGCCAGTTACAAGAAAAGACCTCATGATAGTAAATATGGGTCCTCAGCACCCATCAATGCATGGTGTTCTTCGACTCATCGTTACTCTAGATGGTGAAGATGTTATTGACTGTGAACCAATATTGGGTTATTTACACAGAGGGATGGAGAAAATTGCGGAAAACCGAACAATTATACAATATTTGCCTTATGTAACACGTTGGGATTATTTAGCTACTATGTTCACAGAAGCAATAACTGTAAATGGACCCGAACAGTTAGGAAATATTCAAGTACCTAAAAGGGCTAGCTATATCAGAGTCATTATGTTGGAGTTGAGTCGTATAGCTTCTCATTTGTTATGGCTAGGCCCTTTTATGGCGGATATTGGGGCACAGACCCCCTTCTTCTATATTTTTCGAGAAAGAGAATTAATATATGACCTATTCGAAGCTGCTACTGGTATGCGAATGATGCATAATTTTTTTCGTATTGGAGGAGTAGCTGCTGATCTACCTTATGGCTGGATAGATAAATGTTTGGATTTTTGCGATTACTTTTTAACAAGGGTTACTGAATATCAAAAGCTTATTACACAGAATCCTATATTTTTAGAACGTGTTGAAGGCGTAGGCATTATTGGTGGAGAAGAAGCAATAAATTGGGGTTTATCAGGACCAATGCTACGAGCTTCCGGAATACAATGGGATCTTCGTAAAGTTGATCGTTATGAGTGTTACGACGAATTAGATTGGAAGGTTCAATGGCAAAAAGAGGGGGATTCATTAGCTCGTTATTTAGTACGAATCGGTGAAATGACAGAATCGATAAAAATGATTCAGCAAACTCTGGAAGGAATCCCAGGGGGTCCCTATGAAAATTTAGAAACCCGGCGCTTTGTTAGAGTAAAAGATGTAAAAGATCCCGAATGGAATGATTTTGAATATCGATTTATTAGTAAAAAACCTTCTCCGACTTTTGAATTGTCGAAACAAGAACTTTATGTGAGAGTCGAAGCCCCAAAAGGGGAATTGGGAATTTTTTTGATAGGAGATCAGACTGTTTTTCCTTGGAGATGGAAAATCCGACCGCCGGGTTTTATCAATTTGCAAATTCTTTCTCATTTAGTTAAAAGAATGAAATTGGCTGATATTATGACAATACTAGGTAGCATAGATATCATTATGGGAGAAGTTGATCGTTGAAATGATAACAGAAATAAAAGCTATCAATTCGTTTTCCAGATTGGAATCCTTAAAAGAACTCTACGGAATCATATGGATCCTTGTCTCTATTTTAGCTCTTGTATTAGGAATTATAATCGGCGTACTAGTAATTGTTTGGTTAGAAAGAGAAATTTCTGCAGGGATACAACAACGTATTGGTCCTGAGTATGCCGGCCCCTTGGGAATCCTTCAAGCCCTAGCAGATGGTACAAAACTACTTTTCAAAGAGAATATTCTTACATCTAGAGGAGATGCTCGTTTGTTTAGTATTGGACCATCTATAGCAGTCATATCCATTTTACTCAGTTTTTCAGTAATTCCTTTTAGCTATAACCTTGTTCTAACCGATCTTAGTATTGCTGTTTTTTTATGGATCGCTATTTCAAGTATTGCTCCTCTTGGACTTCTTATGTCAGGATATGGATCAAACAATAAATATTCCTTTTTAGGTGGTTTACGGGCTGCTGCCCAATCAATTAGTTATGAAATACCATTAACTCTATGTGTATTATCAATATCTCTACGTGTGATTCGGTGAGCCGTAAAAAATACCCTAATTTCTTTCTCGGAAGAAAGTTTAATATTTTCATTTTTTGATTCATCATTTGAATTGATAAATTAAACCAGATAGTTATATGAGTGAAAGAAAACGACTTGTAAATTTGCAGTAAAGTAATATTGAATCTCATTTCCTATGTACAAGAATTAAGTAAAAGTAGTTGAGACGGTTTACCCCAAGAATGGTTGATTAGTCATTTAGTCATCATGACTTGAAGCGGGTTTAAAAGATCAACCGTATGGAGTTTTTTTTTAATATCTATTACCATAATGCAAGGTTGAGCAAAAACGGGTGGATGGTTAGGAAGACCAAGATACACAAAGGATTCGTAATGGAGTTTATAGGAGTTATCCAAGAGGATATTTCTGTACAGAAAAGGAATTTGAATTGGGACTTTAAGTTAGTAGAAATGATAAAGAAGTACTCCCCACGATTCCGATCCAGAGTATGTTCCTATCCACTGATTAAATAACTATCAAGAACGAAGTAATCTTTTACTTTGGTTAAAGTCCCCTTTTCTGAGAAAGAAGAATAGGAACGAAATAAAATAGAAAGAATGGAATTGAAAAAAAAAAGATTTCTTTTTTTCCTGGATACATATTTGTATTTAAAGGTTGTCATGATTTATGAACACTAATATAAAATATAATTGATTTTTTTTTCGTAATCAAAAAAATAGGTTGAAATATCTATGTGATATTTTTACAACAAAGTTTTTTATTCAAGGATTTAGTTATTAATCAACAAAGAAAAATAAAAATTCTTTAAAGGATAAGATAAATTCAGAAGCACTTTTTTATTTATTTTATTAAAATATAGCAGACAGAATTCCATGGGTCTAATTCGGAATCTTAGGTAGGGTGTCTATCCTTCTATCCTATATCCTATCAAATGATTCAAAAATAGCGAAGGTTCTTTAGATTTATTTGTGACCTCTGAGGAGCCGTATGAGGTGAAAATCTCATGTACGGTTCTGAAATAGCGATGGAGCAGTGATGTTATCATCGACTATAATTATCTAACAGTTTAAGTACAGTTGATATAGTTGAAGCGCAATCAAAGTATGGTTTTTGGGGGTGGAATTTGTGGCGTCAACCTATAGGGTTTATCATTTTTATAATTTCTTCTCTAGCCGAATGTGAAAGATTACCCTTTGATTTACCAGAAGCAGAAGAAGAGTTAGTAGCAGGCTATCAAACCGAATATTCCGGTATCAAATTTGGTTTATTTTACGTTGCTTCGTATCTGAATTTATTAGTTTCTTCATTATTTGTAACAGTTCTTTACTTGGGGGGTTGGAATTTTTCTATTCCGTATATATTCGTCCCTGGTGATATAAATAAAGCCGGTAAAGTCTTTAGAACAATAATAGGTATCTTTATTACATTAACTAAAACTTATTTATTCTTGTTCATTCCTATTGCAACAAGATGGACTTTACCGAGACTTAGAATGGACCAACTTTTAAATCTTGGATGGAAATTTCTTTTACCTATTTCTCTAGGTAATCTATTATTAACAACTTCGTCCCAACTTCTTTCACTCTAAAGAACTACAATAATATTCACAACTTCTCTCAAACAAGAGAAAGAAAAAAACCTTTTTCTAAATATTCACTATATGTTCCCTATGATAACTGAGTTAAAAAATTATGGTCAACAAACAATACGAGCAGCCCGGTACATCGGACAAGGTTTCATGATTACCTTGTCCCATGTGAATCGTTTACCAGTAACGATTCAATATCCCTATGAAAAATTGATCACCTCGGAACGTTTCCGAGGCCGAATCCACTTTGAATTTGATAAATGTATTGCTTGCGAAGTATGTGTTCGTGTATGTCCTATAGATCTACCTGTTGTTGATTGGAAATTGGAAACTTATATTCGAAAGAAACGCTTGCTTAATTACAGTATTGATTTTGGGGTCTGTATATTTTGTGGTAATTGTGTTGAGTATTGTCCAACTAATTGTTTATCAATGACTGAAGAATATGAACTTTCTACCTATGATCGTCATGAATTGAATTATAATCAAATTGCGTTGGGTCGGTTACCGGTATCCGTAATTGATGATTATACAATTCGAATAATTTCGAATTCTCCTCAAATAAAAAAATAGATCCCTTTTTTGAATCAAAAATTTTTCAATTACTGAGGTTCAGTTTGAACCTAAAAGAATGAAGTTTTTGTTTGTTCAATACAAACTATTAATTGATTAGTGAGAATCTTAGCTTAATTTGAATTGAATTGAAAAAAATTACTATATTTTTATTCCAAATATATAGTTTCAAACTCGAATAGGAAATGAGGGTGATCCAATCACTTTTTCTACATCAATCTACATTTATTTGTTTTACAATTTTAAAGTAGCAGAGTAACCTCTTTTTTCCTGGTCAGGTCAATAAAATCATGAAAGATTTATATATTTTTTCTATAAAATAAATGGATTTACCTGGGCCAATACATGATTTTATTTTAGTCTCTCTGGGATCGGGTCTTATATTAGGAGGTCTAGGAGTAGTAGTCCTTCCCAATCCAATTTATTCCGCCTTTTCATTGGGATTGGTTCTTGTCTGTATATCTCTATTCTATATTCTATCGAACTCCTATTTTGTAGCTGCCGCGCAACTCCTTATTTACGTAGGAGCTATAAATGTTTTAATCATTTTTGCTGTTATGTTCATGAATGGTTCAGAATATTACAAGGATTTTCATCTTTGGACCGTGGGGGATGGAGTTACTTCGATAGTTTGTACAAGTCTTTTTATTTCACTAATTACTACTATTCTAGATACGTCATGGTACGGGATTATTTGGACTACAAAATCAAATCAGATTGTAGAGCAAGATTTGATAAGTAATAGTCAACAAATTGGAATTCATTTATCAACAGATTTTTTTATTCCATTCGAATTCATTTCAATAATTCTTTTAGTTGGTTTAATAGGTGCAATTGCTGTAGCTCGTCAATAAAAATTATTGAATGAAAACTAGTAATTCAAATCAAACTTTGTTCTTGGTTATTACATTCATAAATTCTTTGATAAAAGAAAAAGATAGGGGGTTGATAAAAGAGAAAGACTTTAGGGCAATCTATTACCATATTACCAACGGATTCCTTTACTTTATTCCAGCTTTTCTATATGCAAGTAAATAGAATGAGTTGAATTGTTGTTCATATTGAAATGAATCAAGATTGATAAGGAGTTGGTTAATGATACTCGAACATGTACTTGTTTTGAGTGCCTATTTATTTTCTATCGGTATCTATGGATTGATCACAAGTCGAAATATGGTTAGAGCCCTTATGTGTCTGGAACTTATATTAAATGCGGTTAATATCAATTTTGTAACGTTTTCTTATTTTTTTGATAATCGTCAATTAAAAGGAGACATTTTCTCCATTTTTGTTATAGCTATTGCAGCCGCTGAAGCAGCTATTGGACCGGCTATTGTTTCATCA